TTAAATTTCCGAGGACATGCAAAAAGCGATAATAGATCCCGTCGTTAATCTTATCTTAAAAAACATATCATATCGATAGGTACTTATGATTCATTAGTAGGAGAAAACCTTATGCTTCCAAGGAAGAAAAAAACAGAAGTATGCGCTTTAGGCCGACATATATCTGTATCTGCTGACAAAGCAAGAAGAGTAATTGATCAAATTCGCGGACGTTCCTATGAGGAAACTCTTATGATACTAGAACTGATGCCCTATAAAGCATGTTATCCCATTTTCAAGTTAGTTTATTCTGCAGCAGCAAATGCTAGTTACACTATGGGCTCCGCCGAAGACAATTTAGTAATTTTTAAAGCTGAAGTTAACGAGGGTACTACCGTGAAGAAATTAAAACCTCGAGCTCGAGGACGTAGTTATGCGATAAAAAAAGCTACCTGTCATATAACTATTGTAGTGAAAGATATATCTTTAGATGAATATGAAGAGATATCTTTCTATTCGTTAAAAAAACCTAGATGGAAAAAGAAAACTATGGTAGATCATGATGTATATAATAGTGAGGTAGTATGGGACAAAAAATAAATCCACTCGGTTTCCGACTTGGTATAACCCAACGTCACCATTCCCTTTGGTTTGCAAAACCAAAAAATTATTCTGAAGACCTACAAGAAGATCAAAAAATAAGAGACTTTATTAAAAATTATATTCAAAAGAATATGAGAATATCCTCCGGCGCCGAGGGAATTTCGCATATAGAGATTCAAAAAAGAATCGATTTGATCCAGGTGATCATCTTTATGGGATTCCCAAAGTTATTAATAGAAAGTAGACCACGAGGGGTCGAAGAATTACAGATAAATCTACAAAAAAAATTTCATTATGTGAATCGAAAACTTAACATTGCTATCACAAAAATTTCAAAACCTTATGGAAACCCTAATATTCTTGCAGAATTTATAGCCGGACAATTAAAGAATAGAGTTTCATTTCGAAAAGCAATGAAAAAGGCTATTGAATTAACTGAACAAGCAGATACAAAAGGAATTCAAGTACAAATTGCAGGGCGTATCGACGGAAAAGAAATTGCCCGTGTCGAATGGATCAGAGAAGGCAGGGTTCCCCTACAAACCATTCGAGCTAAAATAGATTATTGTTCCTATACAGTTCGTACTATCTATGGGGTCTTGGGCATCAAAATTTGGATTTTTATAGACAAGGAAGAGGACTAAGAAAACTTTCATTTTTTTTCCTTCTATCCGTTGATAGAAGGAAAAAGGGGAAACTCATTCATTCTTTTTCCTACCAATCAAACTAATTCTTAATTCTACTAATTATTAATTCTAATTCTATAGGGTTGAATAAAAATTCAATTGACCTTTTGATATAATTGCTATGCTTAGTGTGTGACTCGTTGGTTTTTAGGGTTAGGGTTACAAAATACCGGTCCGCTAGTATGAAAACCAATTCATCACTTCATATTATCTGGATCTAAAAAAACCAGTCAAGATATGTTAAATCCGTCATATCTTTGTAGCAACTGAAATAATGAAACTTTAACTTTTTTTAATTTAAATAAAGCAAAATGACAGAAGAAAGGTGTGGATAAAGGGAAGGATGAGAGAAAGAGAGAAAAAGAATCTCAATGATATAGAATTCCAATATGGAAGGTCGATGAGTCATCTCATAAAAGACAGTGTAATAAAGCATCAATGCTAATTGATTCATACATAATGAAATATTTCATGAATTTATTTCTTATAGAAGAAAAGAAAAAACTCAAGAGCTTCGAGTCAATAAAGACTAAGAAGGTTGACTCAAGAATAAATTGGATTATGAGCTCCATTGTAGAATTCTGACCTAATCATTTAGTATGAAGTGGTGGAAACGAAGGAACCTGTGAATGCAAAAGATTTTATTAAACAAACGAATCTTACTAATTCATTAGTTAGGATGGCGAAATTAACCGAAAACCAATTCATCTATTCGGAAAAGTGACGAACAAGTGCTAGGACTCAAATAGAGATTACAAGAGTAAATATTCGCCCGCGAAAACCTTCCTTTTTTGAATTAGTAAACTCGGCAAAAGAAAATAAAGATTTATTAGATTGAAATTTGATTTGGAATCCTTTTATTCGCGAGGAGCTGGATGAGAAGAAACTCTCACGTCCAGCTCTGTAGTAGAGATGGAATTCCGAAATAACCATCAACTATAACCCCAAAAGAACTAGATTCCGTAAACAACACAGAGGAAGAATGAAGGGAATTTCTTATCGAGGGAATCATATTTGTTTCGGTAAATATGCTCTTCAGGCACTTGAACCCGCTTGGATCACATCGAGACAAATCGAAGCAGGTCGCCGGGCAATGACACGAAATGCACGCCGTGGTGGAAAAATATGGGTCCGTCTCTTTCCAGACAAACCAGTTACAGTAAGACCTGCTGAAACACGTATGGGTTCGGGGAAAGGATCCCCTGAATATTGGGTATCTGTTGTTAAACCGGGGCGAATACTATATGAAATGAGTGGAGTAACCGAAAATATAGCTAAAAGGGCTATTTTAATAGCAGCATCCAAAATGCCTATACGAACTCAATTTATTATTTCGGGATAAAAATGTAGAACGTACAGAAATGAGTCTTGGGGATGAAACAAAATCACCTATTTCTTTTTTAGACTTAGACAAACAATATTTCTTTTATTTTCTTCATCCTTTGCATTGGAAGAATAGATTCAAAATTTTATATGATTCAACCTCAGACCCATTTAAATGTAGCGGATAACAGCGGGGCTCGAAAATTGATGTGTATTCGAATCATAGGAGCTAGTAATCGCCGATATGCTCATATTGGTGACGTTATTGTTGCTGTGATCAAAGAAGCAGTACCAAATATGCCCCTAGAAAAATCAGAAGTAGTCAGAGCTGTAATTGTTCGTACCTGTAAAGAACTTAAACGTGACAGCGGTATGATAATACGATATGATGACAATGCTGCAGTTGTGATTGATCCAGAAGGAAATCCAAAAGGAACTCGCATTTTTGGGGCAATCCCCCGCGAATTGAGACAATTAAATTTTACTAAAATAGTTTCATTAGCTCCCGAAGTATTATAAATATAAATAAAAAAAATATCTGAATTTTTGGGGTATTTTATTTGAAAGGAAAGGGAAATAGATTAAGAACTGGATTAATTCGTAGCTTGTGTTTCGCGCATATACCTTGAAAAATTTATATTCATAAAGTAAGAAAAAAACATGTTAATTATATCCAATTTTGGGACGCCAAAAGTTTTAGTTCATCATGGGTAGAGACACTATTGCTGAGATAATAACCTCTATACGAAATGCGGATATGGATAAAAAAAGAGTTGTTCGCGTAGCATCTACGAATATTACCGAAAATATTGTTAAAATACTTTTCCGAGAAGGTTTTATCGAAAACGTCAGAAAACATCGAGAAAAAAACAAAAATTTTTTGGTTTTAACCCTGCGCCACAGCAGGAATAGGAAAAGGCCCTATAGAAATTTGTTAAATTTAAAACGGATCAGTCGACCCGGTCTACGAATCTATTCTAACTCCCAACGAATTCCTAGAATTTTGGGTGGAATGGGGATTGTAATTCTTTCCACTTCTCGGGGTATAATGACAGATAGGGAGGCTCGACTAGAAGGAATCGGCGGAGAAATTTTATGTTATATATGGTAATCCATTTAATATCAAAATTAAATCCGAAAACTCTTCCTATTTGTAAAAAAAGAAAAAGAAAGGGGGGTGAGTTGTCTAATATCGTTTCTCCTCCATTAGTTGATACCTCAAGGGGGCTTTACCTGGAATGAAAGAACAAAAATGGATTCATGAAGGTTTAATTACTGAATCGCTTCCCAATGGCATGTTCCGGGTTCGGTTAGATAATGAGGATCTGATTCTAGGTTATGTTTCGGGAAAGATCCGGCGTAGTTTTATACGGATACTGCCTGGAGATAAAGTCAAAATTGAAGTAAGTCGCTATGATTCAACCAGAGGACGTATAATTTATCGACTCCGAAACAAGGATTCGAAAGATTAGGTTATTTTTATTCAATACGATTCGAGATTCAAAATTTCAAGAAACTTATTTTCTACCAAGAAGTAGATTCAAAATTAAGATAAGGAATGACAAATATGAAAATAAGAGCCTCTGTTCGTAAAATTTGTGAAAAATGTCGACTAATCCGTAGACGGGGGCGCATTAGAGTAATTTGTTCCAACCCGAGACATAAACAAAGACAAGGATAAAGGCATAATCAGATTCACTAAATCATCGTACAAATACAGAACCTGTTTTGACATGAAATGGATATATCCATATATTTCTGACTCATATTTATGAGATGATACAATATGGCAAAAGCTATACCGAGAACTGGTTTACGTAAAAATGTACGTATTGGTGCACGTAAAAGTGCACGTAAAATACCAAAGGGAGTTATTCATGTTCAAGCAAGTTTTAATAATACCATTGTCACAGTTACAGATGTACGAGGTCGGGTGGTTTCATGGTCCTCGGCCGGTACTTGTGGATTCAAAGGTACGAGAAGAGGGACACCCTTTGCCGCTCAAACTGCAGCAGCAAATGCTATTCGTACAGTAGTAGATCAAGGTATGCAACGAGCAGAAGTCATGATAAAAGGTCCCGGTCTCGGGAGAGACGCCGCATTACGAGCTATTCGTAGAAGTGGTATCCTATTAACTTTTGTCCGTGATGTAACCCCTATGCCACATAATGGCTGTAGACCCCCGAAAAAAAGACGTGTGTAGAAATAAACAGTGAATCCATTTCAATAGAAACAAGAGAAATAAATAATTCAATCAAAAAAATATTATTACTATGGTTCGAGAGAAAGTAACAGTATCTACTCGGACACTACAGTGGAAGTGTGTTGAATCAAGAACAGACAGTAAACGCCTTTATTATGGTCGATTTATTCTGTCTCCACTTATGAAAGGACAAGCCGACACAATAG